AGTTGTTTAATAGTTGGCATGTTGAATCGTATACATAATGAGTTGGTTTAGATCGATCCTAACCGGATAATTAGAATTATGAATGACTTCCATATTCTATATTAATAGTAATAAATTAATTAATAGAAAATTGGATATTAAACCCGGTAAGAAGATAAAATCTCAAATTGCGGATTTGCGTGAAATCCCTGCTATTTTTTATTCATTTTATTCAACTGCTACAAGATCAACAAGTCCATGAGCTTGGGCTTCTGTTGCTGACATAAAAACATCCCTTTCCATGTCTTCGGATACAACCCATAAAGGTTTGCCCGTTCTTTGTACATAAATCCTTGTGATGATTTCGCGTAGCTTCAGCAGTTCTTCCGCTTCCCGCATAAATTCTCCCGTTTGTGCCTCATAAAAAGAACTAGCAGGTTGATGTATCATTACCCTGATGATTTAATAAATGGTTTCTCTATCTTGCCATGACGAGTCAAAGATAAAGATAATAAGAAAAAAAAGATAGAATTGAACAACCGTACAGGCATACTTTGTGCATTGCATACGGCTCCACAATGGAATTCATTTTTCCAAAGGAATACAAAATATAGGATCTATCAGACCCAGATCGGTAAATGATCCAATAACCGCCCTTCCTTTTATTTTGTAGTAATTTTAAAATACTATGGTGGCTCCGTTGCTTTCGCATTTCGTCTGTTATTAAGCAATCCCAAAGTTTCTTTTTTTCAAATAATAAATAAATCTAATTTTTATTTTTTCATAACATAAATATTGTTAAGATCCTTCTGTCGTGAAAACAAAAAGTTTGTGACGCTGGAAGAGGCTTTCGATAGATCAGATAAAATCGGAAATGCCTTTTATCTCATACTACTCTTTCGATACATAAGCGAATGGTTTAGAAAAAAAAAATTCTCATATCGAATTCAAAGTGCCATGCTACTATTACTTAATATTTATATGTTTATATGGCGAAGGCATAGTTTTCTTTTTTGTCTCAAATAAAAAACTCATTGGCGCCAAGCGTGAGGGAATGCTATACGTTTGGTAATTTCTCCTCCGACCAGAATAAAAGATCCCATTGAAGCAGCTAATCCCATGCATATTGTCTGTACATCTGGTCGCACAAATTGCATAGTATCATAAAGAGCTACTCCAGGTATTACCCATCCGCCGGGAGAGTTTATAAATAAATACAGATCTTTGGTATCATCCTCTAGACTGAGATATACCATAAGACCAATAAGTTGATTCGAGATCTCATTATCAACCCCTTGGCCTAAAAAAAGTAATCTTTCTCGATAAAGTCGGTTGATTAGGATAAAATTGTATCCCTTCAGAACCGTACATGCACCTTTTGATGCATACGGTTCAACAAAAATCGCGAAAAAAAAGAATCAATGTTTAGATTCCAGGCTTCTTTAGCGGGTTCTTTGTAACTTTGAATAAAGGTTTTTTTTCTTCACTTTCATTTTTCAAGAAAGATGAGTTTTGGCCCGTTTATCTATACTATAAAATGAAAATAAATAAAAAACTAATTCATTAAATTTCTCGAACTAACTTTTCATTGATGTATTGTTTCATCGAGATCCAATTCAAATTGCGATGTCATTTTCTTGTTCCTGAATGGGCTTCTTCAATTCTTTTAGGTTTATGCTCTACTCCGAGTAAAGATCCGCCTTATTTTGGTTTTGGATTTGCACATATAGGACAAATGCCCCAATACCATGTCTTTTTGTTACGACTTTTTTTTTTTCAATTTGAATTTTATTTAATCTATTTTACCAAACATTCAATGTATTCATCATTTTACTCGATTGATTAACAGTTTTAGATCACTGCTATTTCTATTATAAATAGAATATTATATAAGTAGTAATCATAGAATAAATAGATTCCAAATTGGGTTTTTTCTAAACGGAGCCTGGATACTTCATTTTATTGGTCCAACCAAGCAAACCATAAAAGATTCTAATTGATAATATAAATCTGGATACCCCCTCAAAAAAATAGATCTAATTGCACTTCACGCTCCAAATTTTTGATAATTCAATCAATCTTTCTTGGGCGAAAGAGAGGATATCTCGATCGGGGGAGAGAACGGGGAAATCCCATATGACCCAATATATCTGACAAGTCGCACTATACGTCAACCCAAGATGCATCTTCCTCTCCAGGACTTCGAAAAGGGACTTTGGGAATACCAATAGGCATTAAATCAAAGAAAAAAAGAATTAAGTACTATAGGTCACTTTGATGTGGAAGCGTAACGACGGGTTTATTGTTTTAATAAATAAGATTGGCCTTTATCAGATTTTATCTTTTATCATATTTTATACATAGACTGAAGAAGTTCATAAAAAAGGAACACAGAATTAATAAAGGAAAATTTTTCCCAATAGGTGTTTTGAATGATGAACAAATCCGTATGGATTCACTCATATAAAATAGGATCAACCCCTACCCACCATTGCGTATTGATACTTATCGGGTATAGAATAGATCTGCTTCTTTTTGTTCCTACGAACAGAATTGTTCCATTATTAGAAAAGAATAGACCAAATATTAATCCTTTCTCCGAGATAATCTCCTGAAAAGGGGAGATCCATAGCATAGTTTTTTCAGTGCAATAAAGTTACATAGTGTCTATTTTTCGTTGATAAAGGGGTATTTCCATGGGTTTGCCTTGGTATCGTGTTCATACCGTCGTATTGAATGATCCCGGTCGTTTGCTTTCTGTTCATATAATGCATACAGCTCTAGTTGCTGGTTGGGCCGGTTCAATGGCTCTATACGAATTAGCAGTTTTTGATCCCTCTGATCCCGTTCTTGATCCAATGTGGAGACAGGGTATGTTCGTTATACCCTTCATGACTCGTTTAGGAATAACCAATTCATGGGGCGGTTGGAGTATCACAGGAGGGACTATAACGAATCCGGGTATTTGGAGTTACGAAGGTGTGGCCGGAGCGCATATTGTGTTTTCTGGCTTGTGCTTCTTGGCAGCTATCTGGCATTGGGTGTATTGGGATCTAGAAATATTTTCTGATGCACGTACAGGAAAACCTTCTTTGGATTTGCCAAAGATTTTTGGAATTCATTTATTTCTCTCAGGGTTGGCTTGTTTTGGTTTTGGTGCATTTCATGTAACAGGATTGTATGGTCCTGGTATATGGGTGTCCGATCCTTATGGATTAACCGGAAGGGTCCAATCTGTAAATCCAGCATGGGGTGTGGAAGGATTTGATCCTTTTGTTCCGGGAGGAATAGCCTCTCATCATATTGCAGCGGGTACATTGGGTATATTAGCGGGCCTATTCCATCTTAGTGTTCGACCGCCCCAACGTCTATACAAAGGCTTACGCATGGGAAATATTGAAACCGTCCTTTCCAGTAGTATCGCTGCTGTCTTTTTTGCAGCTTTTGTTGTTGCTGGAACTATGTGGTATGGTTCAGCAACAACCCCGATTGAATTATTTGGTCCCACTCGTTATCAATGGGATCAGGGATACTTCCAGCAAGAAATATATCGAAGAGTTGGTGCTGGTCTAGCCGAAAATCAAAGTTTATCAGAAGCTTGGTCTAAAATTCCTGAAAAATTAGCTTTTTATGATTACATTGGTAATAATCCCGCAAAAGGTGGATTATTCAGAGCGGGCTCAATGGACAACGGGGATGGAATAGCTGTTGGGTGGTTAGGACACCCTATTTTTAGAGATAAAGAAGGGCGTGAACTTTTTGTACGTCGGATGCCTACTTTTTTTGAAACATTTCCTGTTGTTTTGGTAGATGGAGACGGAATTGTTAGAGCGGATGTTCCTTTTAGAAGGGCAGAATCAAAGTATAGTGTTGAACAAGTAGGTGTAACTGTTGAGTTCTATGGCGGTGAACTCAATGGAGTCAGTTATAGTGATCCTGCTACTGTGAAAAAATATGCTAGACGTGCTCAATTGGGTGAAATTTTTGAATTAGATCGCGCTACTTTGAAATCAGATGGTGTTTTTCGTAGCAGTCCAAGGGGTTGGTTTACTTTTGGGCATACTTCCTTTGCTTTGCTCTTCTTCTTCGGACACATTTGGCATGGTGCTAGAACCTTGTTCAGAGATGTCTTTGCTGGTATTGACCCAGATTTGGATGCTCAAGTCGAATTTGGGGCATTCCAAAAACTTGGAGATCCAACTACAAGAAGACAAGTAGTCTGATACAACATTGCTCTCTTACTTTTTGCCTTTATTTTTGTGATTTGACATAGCTAGGGTACCGGATAAATCTTGATTCGGATTGCTGCCTTTTCCTTTCTTTGACTCTTGTCTTGATCTTTCTTTATCCGGAAAAAGATCCCAAATAAACAGGTATGGAAGCTATAATTGTAAACCGAAATCAAATCTATGGAAGCATTGGTTTATACATTCCTCTTAGTCTCGACTCTAGGAATAATTTTTTTCGCTATCTTTTTTCGCGAACCACCTAAAGTTCCAACTAAAAAATAAAATTCTTTTTTATTATCTCAATTGAAGTAATGAGCCTCCCAATATTGGGAGGCTCATTACTTCAACTAGTCCCCGTGTTCCTCGAATGGATCTCTTAGTTGTTGAGAGGGTTGCCCAAAAGCAGTATATAAGGCGTACCCAGTAAAACTTACAAGTAAACCTGATATAGAGATGGCAACTAGGGTTGCTGTTTCCATTATTATATAATTTCAAGATCACAATGGATCTTATGATAAGATCATTTATTTACAACAGAATGGTATACAAAGTCAACAGATCGCAATGAATACAAAATAGGATTTATGGCTACACAAACCGTTGAGGATAGTTCTAGATCTGGTCGAAGACGAACTTCTGTAGGGAGTTTATTGAAACCACTGAACTCGGAATATGGTAAAGTAGCTCCTGGTTGGGGAACTACTCCTTTGATGGGTGTCGCGATGGCTCTATTTGCGATATTCCTATCTATTATTTTGGAGATTTATAATTCTTCCATTTTATTGGACGGAA